CTAAAATAAGCAAGTGAAATCCTTTGTGTTTTTTTATTTGTTCCTTAACTCATTGACAGTAATCTCAAAATTTTATATTTTTTATATTTATAGACCCGATTACTTCATTTATTTATTCACTTAATCTTTTTCTATCTATTTTATATATATCAATAAAATTTTTATATATATCAATAAAATTTATATCAATAAAATATAAATAGATTTTTGTCGTTATAAAAGACACTCTTTTATAGTAACAATAATAAATTTAGTATGATATAAATAGAACAAAAGAGGAAATAGCAAAGAAACAAAAAGGTTATACAAGGCTATATACAAATCATCCACATTTTTTTTATTTCATTAATTGAATTTTATTTGTTGATTAGGGCGAAGTTCCGTAAAAACCCCCGCCCTTTTTGAAATATCATGAACAGTTCCTGTAGGTTGAGCACCTTTTTCAAGGAAATATAGAATAGCAGGAACATTTAAATAGATTTGATTCTTTATCGGGTCATAAAAACCCACTTTACGAAGATCTCTTCCCTCTCGTCGGGATCGAACATCAATTGCAACGATTCGATAAATGGCTCATTGGGATAGATGAACAATACTCCCCCCCCCCTAGAAACGTATAAGAAGTTTTCTCCTCGTACGGCTCGAGAAAATTCTAAATTATGTCTATGTATAGAATCATAATATCAAATAGATCCATAAAATCATCAAATTCATTATATTATTGATTTTAGTTTAAATACTTTTTCTTAGTCTCCCCCCCCCCCCCAAAAAAAAAATTATTTGTATCCTCATAACTCAAGTTGAATAACTCTCAAATAACTCAAAAGAAACCTTTTAGGTATTAAATTTATTGAGTGGTCTCTAACCCTTTTTGTCTGTCTCCTTTAGAATCTATTTTGATTCTTAAATATGATCTGGTTGTTGAGACAATTGAAAACGGTATTTCCTTGTTCCAGGATCTTTATCTTTGCCTTGAATCATTGGGTTTAGACATTACTTCGGTGATCTTTAAATCGTTTCAAAACGGCAGCAACATACCATTTTTTGTGATTTCTTTCTATCAAAGAATCGTATGAATGGTTGATTCCTACGTAATACACTTTACTTTTGATTTGATCAAAAGAGTTTTACCAATTCCAACAAAATTAACTTTAAAATTTTATCGAATTGGATCCTTTAGATTTATATATCTAAAATATACTTACGAAGTTGTTCCAATTTATTGATCGATACTAACCTTAGATTCTTGCCCTTGAGAAATTAATCAATACGTTCTACTCGAGCTCCATCGTGTACTATTTACATGGCAACACTCTCAAAAATGAGGGTTCCAGTGGAACAGAACAAATGATGTCGAGCCAAGAGCACTTTCGTTCCTATATAATATAAAAAAGTGGTGGATGTAAGAATCCACAGCTGATCATGTCCTTCAAGTCGCACGTTGCTTTCTGCCACATCGTTTTAAACGAAGTTTTACCATAACATTCCTTCAGTTTGGAACCAGTATGTAATTGATTCAATTATGGAATCGTGAATAATCATCGGTTCGGTCGGTACATAATAATCTATACTTTTTTCTTCTATATGAAGAATGGATAATGTATGACGAAGTCTCAACAAGAATTCAATCAATTTAACCCCATTGTTTATAATTATTTTTTTAATTATAACTAACATAACATGAATAAATAAACACGAATAAACAAGTTATTTTGAATCTCTATCTTCAAGTAACGTGATAGGATAAATTCAACAATTTCACACTTCTTAGAGTACCAAGAACTCATAAGAAATCATTAAAAAGATTTAATTGATTGAATAGTTTCCTACCCTATATCATTATTTGCATAAGGTTTTACAGTAAGTACCATTCGCTTTTTATCATCATTAAGAGAAAGATAAATCCATATTGGATTAAACCATCAATGATTAATAAAAAAAAAGACTGATGTAAGGAAAGATTGAAGATTTAGGTTGTTATTTTTTCATATTTCATATTGTAAAATCAGTAATATTTAACAAATCCAAATTTCGTTTCATATGCGTGTTATTTGAACTCGATTAAATTTGTGAAAAAGATATGATTAATAAAAAAAAAAAAAAAGAAATAAGAATCACATTCTATAACAATATTATACTCCTAAACGGAAGACTGGTCGAAAAGACAATCTTTATTTTGATATATTTTATTATGATATAGATTATGATATAGATATATATTTTATTTTTTATTATAAAATAATAAAATTATAGATTAATAAAATGACCGTGGGTCAGGTATGTTCTGGGACGGAAGGATTCGAACCTCCGAATAGCGGGACCAAAACCCGTTGCCTTACCACTTGGCCACGCCCCATTTCTAGTCGACACTAATAAACACTAATATTGGTACTGGTTGTTCGTCAACTCAAGTCTAAATATCTATTATCTATAAAATAGATTACTAGAATTTTTATACATGTAGACGTAGAATTAAACAGAATTTATTGATCATTACATATAATTCAATTAAGATATTGTATGAAAGTATGGTTTATTCTATTCTCTTTTGATTTGAGAATTGAAGGATTTTTGATTGGGTGAGTTCAAATCAAAGAAAGTTTTTTGGTCTATCTTATTTTCTTTTTATTCATTTTTCTTTTCTATGAATAATAACATATTTATAATAATAAAATAATAAAAAACTCAATTTATTAATAACTCAATCAATCAATCAAAATAAATAAAATACAATTATCCTCAAGAACAAAATGTTTGTTATGCTTAATATATTTAGTTTGATCTGTATCTGTCTTAATTCTGCTCTTTATTCAAGTAGTTTTTTCGTCGCCAAATTGCCCGAGGCCTACGCTTTTTTAAATCCAATCGTAGATGTTATGCCAGTAATACCCCTGTTTTTTTTTCTCTTAGCCTTTGTTTGGCAAGCTGCTGTAAGTTTTCGATGATATCTTTAATTTAATAATGTCTAGACAAATTCATGATTTATCGAAAAAAAAAAAAATTCAAAGAAAAGAATTGATAAGATCAGATAAGTCTTACACCCTCAATTCAAATATTGAAATTCTTGTACAACCGCGAAAAATCTGGATCACCCCACTTTATTTCTTGGTGTCAAAATAAAAAATCAAAATAGTAGGGTATGCGGTATAAAAACGGAGAATCTATTCTCTTTTTTACTAAAAAAAATCTTGGAGATTATGTAATGCTTACTCTCAAACTATTTGTTTACACGGTAGTGATATTCTTTGTTTCTCTCTTTATTTTCGGATTCCTGTCTAATGATCCAGGACGTAATCCTGGACGTGAAGAATAAAAGATAAGGTTTTCCTTGCTTGATTTTTAAATGTTCTTAGTAGGATTTTATCTATTACACATTTTTAACTATTAAAAATAAAAAGAGCTCGCGAAAAATTCGAAAGAAAATACCAAGTCATCAACAAAAACGGAAAGAGAGGGATTCGAACCCTCGGTACGAAAAACTCGTACAACGGATTAGCAATCCGACGCTTTAGTCCACTCAGCCATCTCTCCTCCCAATTGAAAAAGGATAATACTATGTTACATTATAAAAAATAAGGATTGAAAGAGCCCTTCATAATATTTTTTTTTCATCCGAGAGTGCTTTTTAGTTCCACGGCCCGGCTAAGTACTGACCAGGCCGGGCCCGCCATTTATTGTTCCAACGAATCATAAATAATTTTTTTTTATTTGAAAACTAAAATACTTGCTTGTTATTACGATTGGAAAAATAAAAACTCTTTTGATTTCTATGATATAGAATCAAATGATATCGAATCAAAGTGTCGTTTCTTATCTTAATTTTTTATATTTATTCTTTATTTTCTTTATTCCTTTTATTTTAGTAAAGTAAATAAATAACAAAAAGGGAACTGTGGATTCTTGCACAATACATTTTCATGTATGTTATGGCTTAAGTAGTTTTGTCGAGACGTCTAGGTCAAAAACCTCCGGCAAAAAAACACTTGTTATTTAGTTTTAGTTATTGAAATTTAATGAATTCTCTTTTCCGAATCTCATTGGGTTCTCTGATACAACACGTAAACGCTCTAATTTTCATGATTATTTTATGATCCTATCCTTTCTTTTTACTCTTTTCACTTTTTATTACGACCCATTTTCTTGTTCGACAAAAGGTTCATTTATATACAATAATCGGATTGTAGCGGGTATAGTTTAGTGGTAAAAGTGTGATTCGTTCTATAATCCTTTATATAGTTAAGGGGTCTTTCGGTTTGATTAATATTTCATTCCGACCAAAAACTTTATTTCTTAAAAGGATTTAATCCTTTACCTCTCAATGAAAAATTCGAGGAAGAATATACATTCTCGTGATTTGTATCCAAGAATCAATTAAAAATTGAAAAATTGGATTATGAGATTACGAAACATAATTTTTTTTTTTAATTAGATCAATACTTCTAATTGAATAAGTATGAGTAAAGGATCCATGGATAAAGATAGAAAGTGGCTTTCTAATCGTAACTAAATCTTTAATTTGGAATTTGTATTACGGAAATTGAAGCAAAATGGCTATTAAACAATGACTTTGGTTTACTAGAGACATCGACAAATTGTTTTAGCTCGGTAGAAACAAAATGCTTTTCCTAAGGATTCTCTCACATAGAAATAGAGAACGAAGTAACTAGAAAGGTTGTTATAATATAATCCCCCTCTTTTCTATAGGGATCGTCTAGAAAGCGGGTTGTTCTGAATACATTCAGACAGAAAAGCTGACATAGATGTTATGGGTGGAATTTTTTTTTTCGTTCATGTCTTAATATAGGAATTTATACATCTTCCATAAAGGAGCCGAATGAAACCAAAGTTTCACGTTCAGTTTTGAATTAGAGACGTTAAAAATGATGAATCAACGTCGACTATAACCCCTAGCCTTCCAAGCTAACGATGCGGGTTCGATTCCCGCTACCCGCTTTTACTTTATTTTTTTATTAAATTAATAAGAAATAATAAGAAATAAG